CCATTGATATTGACACATCTGAGAACTCAAAATGTTCGGGAGTTCCTCTATTCAATCCTTTTCCTTCTTCTTGTTGCTGCATATCTTGTTCCTACCCATCTTCTCTTTGTTTCCCGAGCCTATAGTGAGTTACAGACAGAGTTCGAAAAGATCAAATCTTTGATGATTCCATCATACATGATGGAGTTGCGAAAACTTCTGGATAGGTACCCTACACCTGAACTGAATTCTTTCTGGTTAAAGAATCTCTTTCTAGTTGCTCTGGAAAAATTCGGAGATTCTCTAGAAGAAATACGGGGTTCTGCTTTTGGCGGCAACATGCTAGGGGGTGGTGGTCCCGCTTATGGGGTCAAATCAATACGTTCTAAGAAGAAATATTGGAATATCAATCTCATCGATATCATTGATCTCATAAGTATCATACCAAACCCCATCCATCAAATCACTTTTTCGAAAAATACGAGACATCTAAGTCATACAAGTAAAGAGATCTATTCATTGATAAGAAAAACAAAAAATGTGAACGTTGATTGGATTGATGATAAAATAGAATCCTGGGTCGCGAACAGTGATTCGATTGATGATAAAGAAAGAGAATTCTTGGTTCAGTTTTCCACCTTAACGACAGAAAAAAGGATTGATCAAATTCTATTGAGTTTGACTCATAGTGATCATTTATCAAAGAATGACTCTGGTTATCAAATGATTGAACAACCGGGAGCAATCTACTTACGATACTTAGTTGACATTCATAAAAAGTATCTAATGAATTATGAGTTCAATACATTCTGTTTAGCAGAAAGGCGGATATTCCTTGCTCATTATCAGACAATCACTTATTCACAAAACTCGTGTGGGGCTAATAGTTTTCATTTCCCATCTCATGGAAAACCCTTTTCGCTCCGCTTAGCCCTATCCCCCTCTAGGGGTATTTTAGTGATAGGTTCTATAGGAACTGGACGATCCTATTTGGTCAAATACCTAGCGGCAAACTCCTATCTTCCTTTCATTACAGTATTTCTGAACAAGTTCCTGGATAACAAGCCTAAAGGTTTTCTTATTGATGATATCGATATTGAGGATAGTGACGATATTGAGGATAGTGACGATATTGATCGTGACCTTGATACGGAGCTGGAGCTTCTAACTAGGATGAATGCGCTAACTATGGATATGATGCCGGAAATAGACCGATTTTATATCACCCTTCAATTCGAATTAGCAAAAGCAATGTCTCCTTGCATAATAGGGATTCCAAACATTCATGATCTGGATGTGAATGAGTCGAATTACTTATCCCTCGGTCTATTAGCGAACGATCTCTCCAGGGATTGTGAAAGATGTTCCACTCAAAATATTCTTGTTATTGCTTCGACTCATATTCCCAAAAAAGTGGATCCCGCTCTAATAGCTCCGAATAAATTAAATACATGCATTAAGATACGAAGGCTTCTTATTCCACAACAACGAAAGCACTTTTTCACCCTTTCGTATACTAGGGGATTTCACTTGGAAAAGAAAATGTTCCATACTAATGAATTCAGGTCCATAACCATGGGTTCCAATGTACGAGATCTTGTAGCACTTACCAATGAGGCCCTATCGATTAGTATTACACAGAAGAAATCAATTCTAGACACTAATACAATTAGCTCTGCTCTTCATAGACAAACTTGGGATTTGCGCTCCCAGGTAAGATCGGTTCAGGATCATGGGATCCTTTTCTATCAGATAGGAAGGGCTGTTGCACAAAATGTACTTCTAAGTAATTACCCCATAGATCCTATATCTATCTATATGAAGAAGAAATCATGTAACGAAGGGGATTCTTATTTGTACAAATGTTACTTCGAACTTGGAACGAGCATGAAGAAATTAACGATCCTTCTTTATCTTTTGAGTTGTTCTGCCGGATCGATCGCTCAAGACCTTTTGTCTCTACCCGGACCCGATGAAAAAAATGGGATCACTTCTTATGGACTTGTTGAGAATGATTCTGATCTAGTTCATGGCCTATTAGAAGTAGAAGGCGCTCTGGTGGGATCCTCGCGGACAGAAAAAGATTCCAGTCAGTTTGATAATGATCGAGTGACATTGCTTCTTCGGCCCAAACCAAGGAATCCCTTAGATATGATGCAAAATGGATCTTGTTCTATCGTTGATCAGATATTTCTCCATGAAAAATACGAATCGGAGTTTGAAGAGGGGGAAGGAGAAGGAGTCCTCGACCCGCAACAGATAGAGGAGGACTTATTCAATCACATAGTTTGGGCTCCTAGAATATGGCGCCCTTGGGGCTTTCTATTTGATTGTATCGAAAAGCCCAATTCATTGGGATTTCCCTATTGGGCCAGGTCATTTCGGGGCAAGCGGATCATTTATGATGAAAAGGATGAGCTTCCAGAGAATGATTCGGAGTTCTTGCAGAGTGGAACCATGCAGTACCAGACGCGAGATAGATCTTCCAAAGAACAAAGCTTTTTTCGAATAAGCCAATTCA